AAATCCACTTGGTTTCCGACTTGGTACTACCCAAGATCATTATTCCCTTTGGTTTGCACAACCAAAAAATTATTCTGAAGGTCTACAAGAAGATCAAAAAATACGGGATTGTATCAAAAATTATGTACAAAAAAATACAAAAACATCCTCGAGTGTCGAAGGAATTGCACATATCGAAATTCAAAAAAGAATCGATCTGATACAGGTCATAATCTATATGGGATTCCCAAAGTTATTAATAGAAAATAAACCACGAGGGATCGAAGACCTAAAAATAAATGTACAAAAAGAATTGAATTGTGTGAACCGAAAACTCAACATTGCTATTACAAGAATTGCAAAACCTTATGGAAATCCTAATATTCTTGCAGAATTTATAGCCGGACAATTAAAGAATAGGGTGTCATTTCGAAAAGCAATGAAAAAGGCTATTGAATTAACCGAACAAGCTGATACAAAAGGAATTCAAATACAAATTGCGGGTCGTATCGATGGAAAAGAAATTGCACGTATCGAATGGATAAGAGAGGGCAGGGTTCCCCTACAAACTATTCGCGCGAAAATTGATTATTGCGCCTATACGGTTCGAACTATCTATGGAGTATTGGGTATTAAAATTTGGATATTTATAGACAAGGAATAATAATCCTTTACTTGACCTGTGTTTATGTTTCGATTTTCGGATGAAACATAAAACGACAACCTTTTTCATTCATTTTTTTTCCATCAAAAAAATTCTAATTTTTAATTCTATAAGGTTAAATAAAAATTCGTTATGACCTTTGATAGAATTGCTATGCTTAGTGTGTGACTCGTTGGTTTTGTTAAAAAAAGTAAAAGACCTAGTCCTATAGTATGTAATATGAACTAATAAATATAGAACTAATAACCAACTCATTGCATCACATTATCTGGATCCAGAGAAGCAGTCAAGATAGGATATTTTTGTCCTATCATTGCAGCAACTGAAATTTTTTGTACTTGGCATAAACAATAGATCTAATGAATTGTCAAGCAAAATTAAATGAAAATATACAAAATATAAAGGGATGCAGATAAATGGAAAGGTGAGAGAAAGAAAAAAAAGAAATATAAAAGATATATGATTCCAATATGTAAGGTCTTTGAATCATTTCATAAAAGACAATGTAATAAAGCATCAATACAGATACAATTATATGAATCTGTTCTTAGAAAAAGTAAGAGCCTCTAGCCAATAAAGACTAAGAAGGTTGGCTCAAAAACAATTTTAATTAAGAGCTCCGTTGTATAATTCAGACCTAACCATTAATTAAGAAGCGATGGGAACGATGGAACCTGTGAATACAGAAGATTCAATTGAAAATGAATTCTGCTGATTCATTTGGAAGGATGGCGGAACGAACCAAAGAACAATTCATCTATTCTGAAAAGTGATAAACTAACACTACAGCTAAAATAGATATTGAAAGAGTAAATATTCGCCCGCGAAAATTCCTTTTTTTTTATTGGATTGTTAAAATATGAGCAATCCAATACAATAAAAAACAAAATAAAACAAAGATTTTTATAAAAAAAATAAAAAAAATTAGATGAATCCGAAAGAATCTCTTGATTCAGTGTATTATTACATGTATACCTTAATTCAATATGAAAATTGAATTCAATATTCCAATTTTTCATTCGCGAGGAGCCGGATGAGAAGAAACTCTCACGTCCGGTTCTGTAGTAGAGATGGAATTAAGAAAAAACCATCAACTATAACCCCAAAAGAACCAGATTCCGTAAACAACATAGAGGAAGAATGAAGGGAATATCTTATCGGGGGAATCATATTTGTTTCGGAAGATATGCTCTTCAGGCACTTGAACCCGCTTGGATCACGTCGAGACAAATAGAAGCGGGGCGGCGAGCAATGACACGAAATGCACGCCGCGGTGGAAAAATATGGGTACGTATATTTCCAGACAAACCAGTTACAGTAAGACCCGCGGAAACCCGTATGGGTTCTGGGAAAGGATCTCCCGAATATTGGGTAGCTGTTGTCAAACCAGGTCGAATACTTTATGAAATAAGCGGAGTAGCAGAAAATATAGCCCGAAGGGCGATCTCAATAGCGGCATCTAAAATGCCTATACGAACTCAATTCATTATTTCAGGATAGTGATGGTAATATAGAACCAAGAGAAATAGACCTTTGAGATAAAAAAACATAAGGTTTTTTTGTTTTGGACAAACAATATTTCTTTTTATTTTTCGCCCTTTGCATTTTATTTTTGCATTGAAAGAACAGATAAAAAAAAAATGATATGATTCAACCTCAGACCCATTTGAATGTAGCAGACAATAGCGGGGCTCGAGAATTGATGTGTATTCGAATCATAGGAGCTAGCAATCGTCGATATGCTCGTATTGGTGACGTTATTGTTGCTGTGATCAAAGAAGCAATACCAAATACGCCCTTAGAAAGATCAGAAGTGATCAGAGCTGTAATTGTACGTACCTGTAAAGAACTCAAACGAGACAATGGTATGATAATACGATATGATGACAATGCTGCAGTTATCATTGATCAAGAAGGAAATCCAAAAGGAACTCGAGTTTTTGGTGCGATTGCCCGGGAATTGAGACAAAACTTTACTAAAATAGTTTCATTAGCTCCCGAGGTATTATAAGACGAGAAATGGGATATTTGAATTAATTATTAATATAGTAGATTGTGTATCACGTATATACCTTAAAATAAAAGAAATAATAAACTAATTAAGAAAAGCATGTTGCTTAGATAAAAATTCGGAGACACCGCGGATTTTAGTTCATCATGGGTAAGGACACTATTGCTGATATAATAACCTCTATACGAAATGCTGACATGAATAGAAGGGAAACGGTTCGAATAGCATCTACTAACATCACCGAAAACATTGTAAAAATACTTTTACGAGAAGGCTTTATCGAAAACGCGAGAAAACATCAAGAAAAAAAAAAAGATTTTTTGGTTTTAACTCTGCGACATAGAAGAAATAGGAAAGGACCATATAAAAATACCTTAAATTTAAAAAGGGTCAGCCGACCTGGTCTACGAATCTATTCTAACTATCAACGAATTCCTAGAATTTTAGGCGGAATGGGAATTGTAATTCTTTCTACCTCTCGAGGTATAATGACAGATCGAGAGGCTCGACTAGAAGGAATTGGTGGAGAAATTTTATGTTATATATGGTAATCCTTCTGATATTTGAATTGGATTCCAAATTTCCTATTTGTGAAAAAAAAAAGAGAAAAGACGGGTTGTCTAATATCACTCCTCTATTAGTTAATACTTTAAGGGGGTTTTGCCTGGAATGAAAGAACAAAAATGGATTCATGAAGGCTTGATTACTGAATCACTTCCTAATGGTATGTTCTGGGTTCGTTTAGATAATGAAGATATGATTCTAGGTTATGTTTCGGGAAGGATACGACGTAGTTTTATACGGATCCTACCGGGAGATAGGGTTAAGATTGAAGTAAGCCGTTATGATTCAACCAGAGGTCGTATAATTTATAGACTCCGCAACAAGGATTCAAACGACTAGTGGTTTTTCAACTTCAACACCCCTTCCCATGAGAATACAATTTGAGGTTCAAAATTTCAAGAAACTTATTTTCTTCCAAAAATCGAAATTAAAGTAGGGAATGACAAATATGAAAATAAGAGCCTCTGTTCGTAAAATTTGTGAAAAATGTCGACTGATCCGCAGACGGGGACGAATTATAGTAATTTGTTCTAACCCAAAACATAAACAACGACAAGGATAACCATTCTAGTAAAAAGAACTTTCTAAAAGATTTGATTGATATACAAATAAAAAAATGAAGTATTTGTTTTGACATGAAATGGATATATCCATATATCTCTGACTCATATTTATGAAATGATAAACTATGGCAAAATCTATACCAAAAATTGGTTCACGCAGAAATGGACGTATTAGTTCGCGTAAGAGTGCACGTAAAATACCAAAAGGCGTTATTCATGTTCAAGCAAGTTTCAACAATACCATTGTGACTGTTACAGATGTACGAGGTCGGGTGGTTTCTTGGGCTTCCGCCGGTACTTGTGGATTTAGGGGTACAAAAAGAGGGACGCCGTTTGCGGCTCAAACAGCGGCAGGAAATGCTATTCGTACTGTGGTAGAGCAAGGTATGCAACGAGCAGAAGTCATGATAAAAGGTCCTGGTCTGGGAAGAGACGCAGCATTACGGGCTATTCGTAGAAGTGGTATACTATTAAGTTTCGTACGAGATGTAACCCCTATGCCACATAATGGCTGTAGGCCTCCTAAAAAAAGACGGGTGTAGAAAAAAGAATTGCAGATATTTCAAGAGAAATAAATGATTCCAAGATATGATCAATTTTTTATAATATTACTATGGTTCGAGAGAAAATAAGAGTATCTACTCGGACACTGCAGTGGAAATGTGTTGAATCAAGAACAGATAGTAAATGTCTTTATTATGGGCGCTTTATTCTCTCTCCACTTTTGAAAGGTCAAGCTGACACAATAGGCATTGCGATGCGAAGAGCTTTGCTTGGAGAAATAGAAGGAACATGTATCACACGTGCAAAATCTGAGAAAATACCACATGAATACTCGACTATAGTAGGTATTCAAGAATCAGTACACGAAATTTTAATGAATTTGAAAGAAATTGTATTGAGAAGTAATCTATATGGAACTTGTGAGGCGTCTATTTGTGTTAGGGGACCTAAATGTGTAACTGCTCAGGATATCATCTTGCCACCTTATGTAGAAATAATTGACAATACACAGCATGTAGCTAGTTTGACGGAACCAATTGATTTGTGTATTGGATTACAACTCGAGAGAAATCGCGGATATCGTATAAAAGTACCAAATAACTTTCAAGACGGAAGTTATCCTATAGATGCTCTATTCATGCCCGTTCGAAATGTGAATCATAGTATTCATTCTTATGGCAATGGGAATGAAACCCAAGAAATACTTTTTCTCGAA